CGGCAAAACAACAAGTATTGTTAACCAAGGAAAATAACTCGTGATAAAGACAAGATATGTTTTGACCAGAAAAACCCGTGCTCGAAATAATAAATTTTATCGAGTACGGGCTTTTGTCGGTAAAGAGGAATCAAATGATTCAAGTGGAGTTTTTTGTAACGTATCAATAAGATAGACCCATGCTGCGAGTTGTTTCATGCCATAAATAAACACGGACACTCAAAAAATCTGTTGGGCAGGCGGATTCACATCTCTTACAACCTACACAGTCCTCGGTTCTTGGTGCGGAAGCAATTTGTTTAGCTTTACATCCGTCCCAAGGTATCATTTCCAATACATCTGTGGGGCAGGCTCGTACACATTGAGTACACCCTATACATGTATCATAAATTTTTACTGAATGTGACATTGGATCTATAAATTCCAGTTTTGAGCATAAAAAATTTTCGATCTGGTAAAATAAAATTAGTAGTAAATGAATCATACATTTATATTGTAGACACCAGACGAAGCAGTGGTTTATCAAAATTTTAAGAATCAATATATTTCTAAATCTGTTCATGAGAAAAGTCCAAGAGACTTTGATTTCTCTTTCAACAACCATGATCATGCGAGTTGCACATGTGAATTCAAATTGACCAACAAATTGGTCAATAGTAAATTAATTCAATACTAAATATATATATATTTAGTATATATTTTATATTTATATATTTATAATAATAATATAATAATAATAATAATTATAATAAAAATAATAAAAAAAAATTAAAATAATAAAATTATAATAAAATAAAAAATAAATATAAAATATAAATAAGTATATTAATTATTATATAAGATATTAATTATTATATAAGATATTATATAATAAAATGATAATTATAATAAAATGATATAATAATATGATAATTATAATAAAATTATTAATAATAAAATATTAATTCTAATAAAATTAGATTAGAATAAATTTAAATTTAATATAAAATAAAAATTTATTTATAAATTTTTATTTTATATATGTATTTAATATTTTTTTTTTTTTTTAATATTATATTATTAAATATTTAATATATAATATATTAGAATATCTAATAGATTAATATTCCATGTGATATTATGTATCTTATGATCATAACTAATTATTCAACAAATTCGATTGATTGATACGAGTTGATTTTCTGTTACGATGGATTGATGAAACAATAGCTAGCCCAATAGCTGCTTCAGCAGCCGCAACAGCTATAACAAAGATTGAGAAAATGTCGCCTTTTAATTGGCGACTATCAAATATATCAGAAAATGTTACGAGATTGATATTAACCGAATTGAGTATAAGCTCAAGACACATAAGTGCTCTAACCATCTTTCGACTTGTGATCAATCCATAGATACCGATAGAGAATAAATAGACACTCAAAAAAAGTACATGCTCGAACATCATTGACTAACTCCTTATCAATCTCGATTCATTTCAATATGAACAACAATTCAACCGATTCGATTGATTAGAATAGAACGATTACAGAATAAAAGAAGGTATTTGCAATAGATAGGTTTAATTAAAAACCTTATAAAAACCTTAAACCCTTCCATTTATTTTATTTATTTAGAATTTATAAATCTTAGAATTAAATTCTAAGTATTTATTATTGACGAGCCATAGTAATTGCACCTATCAAGGAAACTAAAAGAATTATGGAAATGAGTTCAAATGGAAGATAAAAATCTGTTGATAAATGAATCCCAATTTGTTGAATGTTACTTATTAGGTCCTGTTCTATAATCTGGCTTGATCTTGTAGTCCAAAAAATTCCGTACCATGACGTATCTGGGATAATAGTAATTAGTGAAAAAAGAATACTTGTACAAACCAGTGAAGTGACCCCATCTCCAATGGTCCAAAAATAGGAATCATTGGAATATTCTGAACCATTCATGAACATTACAGCAAATATGATTAAGACATTTATGGCTCCAACATAAATAAGGAGCTGTGCGGCAGCTACAAAATAGGAATTCGATAGAATATAGAATAAGGATATACAAACAAGAACCAATCCCAACGAAAAGGCAGAAAAAATGGGATTAGTAAGTAATACTACTCCCAGACCTCCTAATACAAGAACTGATCCAAAAAATACTACAAGAATATCATGTATTGGTCCAGGTAAATCCATTATTAAAATGATAAATTAATAAATAAGTCGAAATATTTCATGACCTTACTGAATGGTCCAGGAAAGGAAAAGGGGTAACCCCCTTTTTTTTTTATTGTATATGATACATTCCTAATTGAATTAAAACTTTTTTATATGGATTAATGTAGATATAGATAAAATTATCGAGAAAAGAGTAATGGGGATTGTATATTTCGAAATCATCACGAAAAATATATTCTCAGTTTAAATCAAAGAATAATTCTCAACAATCAATAATTATTAGTTATTATTTGTAGTTACTGACCAAACAAAATAAAAAAAGCTTGGGTCTTTTATATCAAAACAAAATCTTAGTAATTGGTAATCGTTCTTGAATCAAAGGGTTTATCTTTGTCTATTTTGATTTGAGTCGAATTCATAACTGTTTGAATTGTGTAATCTCCAATTATTGACATTGGTAACCGACCCAAAGCAATTTGATTATAATTCAATTCGTGACGATCAGAAGTAGAAAGTTCATATTCTTCAGTCATTGATAAACAGTTTGTTGGACAATACTCGACACAATTACCACAAAATATACAGACCCCAAAATCAATACTATAATTAAGCAATTGTTTTTTTTTAATATCTCTTTCAAATCTCCAATCAACAACGGGTAGATCTATCGGGCATACACGAACACATACTTCACAAGCAATACATTTATCAAATTCAAAGTGGATTCGACCACGGAAACGCTCTGATGTGATCGATTTTTCATAAGGATATTGAATAGTTATAGGTAAACGATTTGTGTGGGATAAGGTAATTACGAAACTTTGACCAATATACCTTGCAGCTCGTATTGTTTGTTGACTATAATTCATGAACCCAGTCACCATAGAGAACATATTGTAAATATCCAGGAATAAATTGATGTTTCTTTCTCTTGTTTGAAAGAGGTTATGAATCTGGAATATCGTTATCGTATTTTCTTATTTATAGTGAAACAAGTTGGGAAGAAGTTGTCAATAATAGATTACCTAAAGAAATAGGTAAAAGAAATTTCCATCCAAGATTTAATAGTTGGTCCATTCTTATCCTAGGCAAAGTCCATCTTGTTGTGATAGGAATGAACAGAAACAAATAAGCTTTAGCTAATGTAATAAAGATACCAATTGTCATTCCAAAAACTCCGGCCATTTTATTTATTCCGAAAAGTTCAGGAATAGATATGTACGGAATAGAAAAATTCCACCCACCTAAGTAAAGAACTGTTACAAATAATGAAGAAAGTAATAGATTTAGGTAAGAAGCAATATAAAATAAACCAAATTTGATACCTGAATATTCGGTTTGATAACCTGCTACTAATTCCTCCTCTGCTTCCGGTAAATCAAACGGCAATCTCTCACATTCGGCTAGAGAAGAAATTAGAAAAACAATAAACCCTATAGGTTGACGCCACAGATTCCACCCCCAAAAACCATATTTTGACTGTGCTTCAACTATATCAACTGTACTTGAACTATTAGATAATCATAGTCGATAATAACATCACTGTTCCCATCGCTATTACAAAACCGTACATGAAACTTCAGCTTCATACGGCTCCTCTATGGCCACAAATAAATGTAAGGACTGGTTCGGTATTTTCCTCCTCTTTGGAGGATAGATCGAATAAAGATACATCGGAGAGTCCCAAATTAGACCAATGGAATTCTGTCCGCTAGAATAAGAAAAAAAGTGCTTTCGAATTGATCTCATCCTTATAATGATAATTTTTCTTTGTTCGGTAATAACTTAATCTTTCAATAAAATATTCGTTATCAATATATATATAGGCATTAGTTCATGAATCATGATAAGAATTCCGTATGTATGAATACGGATATAGGAAAGAAAGAATAAATAAAGATCTTTTTTTTTTTTTTATTTTATAAAAATTTTTATTCATTCATTCGATTATTGCATTCCATTTCTTTTGTTCCTGTTCTTCTGTCTCAGAAGAAGGTATTTAATTTAGAAAAAAAAAATAAAGGATTAATTCGTTCTTGATAGTCATTTCTTTAATCAGTGAATAGGAGCATACTCGAGATCGGAATCGTAGGGAGGTACTTCTTGATCATTTCTACCAACTTAAAGCCCTTATTATGATTCGTTTTATGCAGAAATATCTCTTTTTTTGATACCTTACATTATCCCCATTACTAATCCTTTGTGTACCTTGGTGTTCCTAACTGTCCACCGATTTTTGATTGATCCCCGGTATGTTAATACATACAAGGCAGTAGTGGAAACTCCATATAGTTGATCTTTTGCACCCGCTTCAAGATATGATGACTAATCAAAGAATCTCAATCTTGGGGTAAACAGTTTACGCTGCTTATGTTTACTTTAACTTCATTCTTGTACATAGGGAATGAGATTTTCTCTTCTTACTGCAAATTTATAAGCTGTTTTGTTTCACTCATATAACTATCTGGTTTAACTCATCGATGAATAAAAAAAAATATCTATTCAATACATTCAACCTCTTTTCTCTATTTATTTCTAGGAAAGAGGTAAAAGTTCATGTTCCAACGAATCACACGTAGAGATATTGATAACACACATAGAGTTAATGGTATTTCATAACTAATAGATTGAGCAGCAGCTCGTAGACCACCTGAAAAAGAATATTTATTATTCGATCCATATCCTGACATAAGAAGCCCAATAGGGGCAATACTTGAAATGGTGATCCATAAAAAAACACCTATACTGAGATCACCTAAAACAAGGCGGTACCCAAAAGGAATTACTAAATAACTTAGTAGAATTGATATGACCGCTATAGACGGTCCGACACTAAATAAACGAATATCCCCTCTAGATGGGAGTAGGTCCTCCTTAAAAAGTAATTTAGTCCCATCTGCTAGAGCTTGAAGAATTCCCAACGGACCAGCATATTCAGGCCCAATACGTTGTTGTATCGTTGCAGATATTTCTCTTTCTAACCACACAATTACTAGTACCCCTATTATGATTCCAAATATAAGGGTAAAAATGGATACAAACATCCATATGAGTCCATAGATTTCTTTTATGGATTCCAATGTAGAAAAAGAATTGATAGCTTGTACTTCTGTCGTATCAATTATCATTTCAACGATCAACTTCTCCCATAATGATATCTATACTACCTAATATCGTCATGATATCAGCCAATTTCATTCTTTTAACTAGCTGAGGAAGAATTTGCAAATTGATGAAACCGGGTGGACGAATTTTCCATCTCCAGGGGAAAGTGCTATTATCCCCTATCAAATAAATTCCTAATTCTCCTTTTGGGGCTTCTACTCTGACATAAAGTTCTTGTTTCGACAATTCAAAATTGGGTGAAGGTTTTTTACTAATAAATCTATATTCAAAATCATTCCATTCGGAATTTTTTGCTCTATCAAAGCGTCGGACTTCTAAATTCTCATAGGGCCCTCCAGGAATTCCTTCTAGAGCCTGTTGAATAATTTTTATAGATTCCCCCATTTCACCTATTCGTACTAAATAACGAGCTAATGAATCTCCTTCTTTTTGCCATTGGACTTCCCAATCGAATTCATTGTAACACTCATAATGATCAACCTTACGAAGATCCCATTGGATTCCAGAAGCTCGTAACATTGGTCCTGATAAACCCCAATTTATTGCTTCCTCTCCACCAATAATGCCCACTCTTTCAACTCGTTCCAAAAAAATGGGATTCCGTGTAATAAGTTTTTGATATTCAACAACTCCTGTTAAAGAATAATCGCAGAAATCCAAACATTTATCTATCCAGCCATGAGGTAGATCAGCAGCTACTCCTCCGATGCGGAAATAATTATGCATCATTCGCATACCTGTGGCGGCTTCGAATAAATCATATAACAATTCTCTTTCTCTGAAAATATAGAAAAAAGGAGTCTGTGCACCGATATCTGCCATAAAAGGTCCAAGCCATAACAAATGAGAAGCTATACGGCTCAGCTCCAGCATAATTACTCTGATATAACTGGCTCTCTGAGGTACTTGAACATTTTCCAATTGTTCTGGTGCATTTACCGTTATTGCCTCTGTGAACATAGTAGCTAAATAATCCCAACGTGTTACATAAGGAAGATATTGTATAATTGTTCGGTTTTCTGCTATTTTTTCCATCCCTCTGTGTAAATATCCCAATATGGGTTCACAATCAATAACATCTTCACCATCAAGAGTAATGATCAGTCGAAGAACACCATGCATTGATGGGTGTTGAGGACCCATATTGACTATCATGAGATCTTTTCTTGTAGTCGGTATAGTCATATTTTTTCTTCCTTAATTCATTATTCCACGAATTCCTCAAAACGAGGTTCATCAAAATGAAAAATCTAATAAAATAACTATTAAAAAAAAAAATTCAAACGATTAAATTAACGATTTTTTGGCTCCCGAATATCCAACTGATCCATTAATTTCTTATAACGGACTTTATTTTTCTTTGACAAATAAGCCAGGAGCCGTTGACGTTTTCCCAGAATTATTCGTAGACCTCTTTGGGATAAAAAATCTCTTTTGTGCAATTCCAAATGTGAAGTAAGTCTACGTATCTTACTGGTAAAACTTAATACTTGAAATTCAACAGAACCCTTGTTTTCTTCTTTTTCTTCTTGTGAAATAACTGAGATGAATGAATTTTTGATCATAAAAAAATTTTTCTATCTTTTTTTCTTTCCCATGGATTTATTTTACTTTACCGAATCGATCAGGAAAAATAAAAATAATAATATTTATGCCAGTTATTTTAATCTAGTACACACAAAAATTTGGATTTTTTCCTATTTTTTTTTTATTTTATCCAAATCAAATTGAAAATTTGATTTGGATAGAAAAGAAAGAGAAAATACATTTCTACATTCATGGAAGAGAATGATTTCTTTGTACCTAAAAAGATTCTGCCGATTTTGTCCTAGATCCAATTGAGTTGATACGCCATTAGATCCGTGTCATGTACCAGAATGTAATACAGCGTATATGTATATCTTTCGGCTTTCATCTACCGAAAAATATCACAGATATATAGGAAATATACTATTAACAAATTATGAATCGTGGATACATATATATCCTTGACATACTGAAACGATTGCCATTATTGGTATTAAACCAATAGCGATTCATACAAGCTAAATCTTCTAATCGGTAATTGGGCCAAAGAAACAATTTGCATTTAATGAATTTTTTAGTATTAAAATGCTTGTCCTCATTCAAAAATTTTCCGGAGTTTCTTATGTTGTTTTCATTGCAAAATACTAGATTTCTATCCACAAAATTCCAATTACGAGAATTAAAACAAATTAGAATTCTAAATTCTCTACGACGTCTAGGAGATAGAATATTTTCAGGAACAAAGAAATCATAATTACTTTTGTCTCCATCCACAAGCATATTGCCGTGTCTTGCAACGGATTTATCAAAATTCTTCTTATCAATATATCTTTTTTTTATGCATTTTCTGTTAATTTGGTGCTTAATTTTATCGATCAATGAAATACCTAGGGTTTGATATATAATAAATTTTCCATCCCTTTTTATAGATAAACGAATCGGTTCGATAATCAATACTCCCTTTTTTATCAATTCTGTAAGAGCTAGATCTTTCTGAATTAGTATTACATCCAGATGCATTTCTCCTCTTTGAATCGAGGATATAGCCATTTTCCTTAGATTTATCAGTCTAAGTAGGAGACAATATACCTTGATATTATTGATCATTCTTTGATTCAAGGAGTCATCCCATCTTAATTGAAAAAGGAAATATTTTTTCAGGAAGAAATCTAGTTCTGCTTCCTTCTTTTTCTTGGATTGTTTTTTCTTTTTACCTTTTTTAATGTCTGATCCCGCGTAATTGTCTTCAACATTTTTTTTTTTTTTTTTTTTTCGTAGATCTGATTCAAGATTTTCTTGTCCCTGTTGTTCGTTTTTTTCTTGGTTGGAATTTTCTAATTTAAGATATTCTTTTTGATTAGATGATATCTGAAGATTTTTTTTTTTATTTTGATTTATGTTGATGCTTTTTTTTTGACTAATATTTTCATAGAAATAAAAATTAAAAAGAAGTAATTTGATTGGTATGATCCATGGTTTAATCTTATATGCATCAAAAAGTGGCACAAATTCTGGGAAGAACCGGGGTTCTAGATTTGATATGGTACGATAAACCTTTTCTTGATTCATTCCCATCCAATCAAAAAAGTGTTTTTTTTGATGGGATGGTTTAATTCCTTGATGAATTGTAAGAGAAAAAATATCTTTTTTTTTCAATTTTTTAATAATTTTGTTTTCAGTCTTAGTATTTTTCTCAATTTTGGTGCTGATATGCGTATTGGTCCAGGTCTCAATGTCGATATTTTTTCTAAGACAAATATAGAGAATTCTACAATCAAAATATTTTCTATCCAGATTTTTATGTGTAGCAATAATATATTCCTTTTCTAGATAATTACTAATAGCTATACTTACCAATACATAAAATGATTCGGGTTTCAGTGTATTGAAATTGTATGGAATTTCTTGGTCTCCTTTTGCTTGTAATGTTGATTCAAAAATATATGAGTATGAGTCCTTCCTATTCCCATAATTCATATATTTATGTGATAAAAGATAATATCTGTAGTGTTTTTTAAATTTTTCTTTTTGACTCGTCAATGAATCCACTGCCACCGCATAGTAATTTTGTTTCATGTAATGAATTAATTGGTCTTTTTCTTTTTTATGTGAATCAAATTTAATTGAGTTTTTATTTTGAATCGTAGAACGTTGGTTGATTCTATTTCGCCATTTTTGAGGTACTAATCGAGACCATTTTGTCTGAGATAAATTGTATTGATAATGGCCCTTTAACCAGTTTTTCCATTCATTTTTTCCAGACTTATAAATTTTCTTTTGCTTTGATTTGGAATCAAATATTCCTCGTGTCATACAATAATCCTTGATTTTATCCTTAATAAAAGAATGGGTCCTGGGATATTGAAGTACAGATTTCAAGTGATACTTGTTAAGTAATTGGGTTTGTGATAGTTTGTAAAATACATATGCTTGGGACAAGGGGGATAAATCATAATTATAATAATAAATATTTTTATAATAATAAATATTTGAATTATTATTACTGATATTAGTATTATAAAACGATTTTTTTATAGTCGAAATAAAGTTCATTGTATTTTGATCTGTTTCATCAATTCCTTCTCGATTTGTTTCATCGTTGTAAATCGATTTTGCGATAATTTTTTTTGTTGATTCAAAGAAAAATTGTGCATTGATCCTAAAAATAGTAATCATACGTAGAAAGATATCTATGTATATTTTTTCAATGAATGATTTCATAAAAAAATTTAATTTACGTATAAATCGGATCTTTTTTCTTTTAAATATCTGCAAAATATGTTTCTTTGATTCCGATTTTTTATCATCACAAGTTAGAACTATTTTTTTCTTGTCTTTTGTGATTTGTTCTAGTTCTATTTGATTCCTGATTATGACTGTCCTATCAGCAAGATCCTTTATTTTTTTTTCTATGAGTGAGTAATTTGCCCAATTCATGGATCGAATTCGAATGGTTGATTCGTGAATAATCTTATTATTTATTTTAGAATCTCTTACATTTTCATTCGGTTTATATATTTTTACCTTCCTCAATTCAAATAAGAAAATGGGGTTTATTTTTTCAAGTTCCTTCATTTTTTGTTTTATAACTAGAACTATTTTGATAACCCATCTTTTTTTTTCTTTAAAAACTTTTAGAACGAAAAAAAAATTCTTTTTTACTTTTCTAATTTTTTTTCTAATTATTTTTGGGAGTTCTTTATAAATGGGTTCAAAAAAAGAAGGTCGTTTTCGGGGACAACCAAAAGGAACTTCTGCTTCCATTCCCCAAATTGTTAAAAAACAAAAATTTTCTTTTTTTCCTTTTTTTTTCATTGGATCTCTATGATGAGATCGTATTTTAGATCTTCGCCAAGGTTTAAGAAAGAAAGGAAATAGAATCTTTATCTGAATACCGTCTGTTAACCAATCTTTTGGAAATTCTGTTTCCGATAATTGAACACCATTATAGGTGCATTTAACATGCATTTCTCTATTCCATTCCTTCAAATCCTCATACCACTCGGGGAATTGGAATAATAATATACGGCCAATATTTTTAGCTATTATCAATGAAGGCAATACAATGTATTTTCTAAGAAAGGATTGGGTTACTAACATCGAACCTCTTATTGCTTGAGCAAATAGAATGTTATCCCAAGTTTCTGATATTGCTATACGTTCATTTTCCTCTTTTTTCTCCTCGTTTTTTTTTTTCTTTTCTTTTGTCTCTTCCTCCTCAAAATTGGAAATTTTCAATTCCGGTTCTCTCTCGACCGAATTCCTAAAAATGAGATTCATCATTTCAGAGATATCAAAAGAAGAAAAAAAAAATGTTTTGTCTATTCGATCCAAAAAAAGTGGGGAATGCACATTTGCTTGAAACATTTCCCAAGTAACTGTTTTACGTCTTTGAGTACGCATGGATCCTTTTATTATATCCCTACGAAAATCCGATTGTTGCGAGTAGCGTATCAAAGCCACCTCTTCTCCTTGATCACTATTACTAGTATTATTCGTATTAGTAATAGAATTGGTATTATTCTCATTATCAGTATAAATTACCACATGTTTGGCTTTTCTTGAACGAATTTCATGATCTTCCGTCGATTTTTCCTCATTTTCTTCCTCCTGTTCTTCCAGAACATTGGTCAATTTATATGACCATCGAGGAACCTTTTTACTGATTTCTTCTATTCCAATAGATTCATTTCTAGTTGTTGTTTGATCATTTGGATCAATTGTAATTATATCGAATACAAATTTCAAAGATTTTGCTTGACTTTCTGAATCAATTTTTCGTTGTTCTGCCAATAAAGAACAGTTTTTCAAAGAAAAATTGGGTGTGAATTCAAAAGAAAATGAAGTTAAGAAATTACCAATATAATTAAAAAATGATTTGCCACCATCAAGCGAATTCTTTTGATGTTCAAATTCTCGGAAATTATTAGAAAGTAGCTCATGGATCTTATTTATCCAAAGACTTTTTATGGAATCTTCCATATAAGGGATTAAATTATTCATGATTGTACGTGAATCAAATTTTTTTATTGCTCCACGGCATGGTCCGCTCAATAAAGGATCATATGTTTTGGTCAAGCATTCTTGTTCATTCTCATGATTGCAATATCTAGTCCTTTTTTCGAGCATATCTAGAGAAAGAAATCCCTTTTCTTTTTTTTCTTTTTCTAGAGCTTTTATTCGACTTATTAATTCATTGCTCAAGTTGTATTTTTTTTGTTCATTGGTATAAACCCAATAATTATACAGGTCTCCATGGGATAATTTTTTTGTCGTGTACAAAGACATTTTTCGTTCTATCATTTCCGAAAAAGTCGATAAACTAGGTGGATATGTAAAAGATATTTTTTTTTTCCCATTACTTGGACATGTATAAAAAAAATATTGTGACATTTCATTTCGTACAGCATTTTCAAACCGATCATTTTTTATATATCGCAATGGACAATTCCATCGTTTATAATCGAAAAGAAAAGTCACAAGAGGTTTTTCAAACCAGAAATAAGTCTTTTCATTTTTCTCTTCTTTAAGTCTTCCCAATTCCCAATTATCTTGATACCTATCAAGATAAGAATCTTCGTAAACTGGGCTATCTTTATAGCATGTCTCTTTAAAGTGAAAGTGGAATTCCCCCTTTGTTTTTTCCTTTCCATTCACTCGGATCTCTTCCGTTTCATCTATTTTTTCCGGATCTTCCTGTTCTTCCGAACAAAGGGAAGGGTCTTCTTCGGCGGATCCCTCTTGTTCCTGTTTAGTCTCCTTCGTTTCGGAAGTTGTTTCTACATCGCTTTCTTCCTCACTTTCTCCCCTTTCTTCCATTTCTGAGGTTTCTTTCAGTTTCTTAGTGACAATAGGCGACGGCATTCTGCCTAAATAGTAGACACAGGTGATAAATAAGAGAATACTAAAGATTCGAGCCATAGAATTTCTCAATTCTGACACAAGGTACTTATTGGATCGAATAGAATGATTTTGCCGTATCCAGAATAATACCAATCCAACCCATTTCATGAATAAAATGTGACCAATTAACCAACCAACAAAACTACTTGTTACAAATAACATCTTGTTGTTGCATCGAAACATATAAATGTTGACTAATCTGGCTAACGTTGAACTTGGTAAAATGAAATGGTTGAATAATTGAAAAATTAGATTATTCAGGAATACACATTGAATGCTGAG